AAATAAAGAAATAGAATATGAAAAAAAATATATATAAGGAAATGAAAGAGGGTCATATTCTATTTGTACTGTATCTGAGATCAATCTTGGCTATTCCCGCCCTTCACCTCCCCTAGACTCTAGACTCTATTTTTTGGTCTTTCAACTAAGCAATTGTAATTTACCCTTTGGAATATGTATGAAGTAGTAACATTTTTTTTACTGGTGGAGACACGAACAAATAAAAAAAAGTAAGAGGAAACAAAATGGAGTTCGTTTCCTTTGTATACTTTAATACACAATACCCACCGTTTTTTTTGCCTGTTTTATATACATAAAACTTAATTAAATTAGTAAGGGGTATAGCTCCGACACTTAGATGGATAAGTATGTATCATGATCTATAACTAGAATACTGAATATGTATGTCGACCCATATCAATTAATTTGTAGAATATATACTCATACAAATTACTCATGTGCCAGGAACCAGATTTGAACTGGTGACACGAGGATTTTCAGTCCTCTGCTCTACCAGCTGAGCTATCCCGACCATTCACGACGCATCATCCTCATTTTATTTTAATATAGGACTTGGGTCTATGTCAATTAAAAAACGAAAAGATATTCCAAAGTATTATCCAGGCCCTGGTAGAATTTCTTGTATCTTCAAAAAGAAAACCCTGTAAGTTTCAATACAGTACAAATAATACAAATAATGATATGGATTGTTAATTATTTTAATTTAATACATTATTCAAAGATGCTCATTTGCATTTGTACACGTATCATATATATCACACACAAGGCTTATGATGTGATAAGAAAAAAAATTTCCGCTCAGATCGGTTTGTGAATGAAATAGTAGAGTGAGAATCACTGCGAACTATAACCAATTTTGAGTCACTAACAAAAAAAAATGAGAAGATAAATAATTAGGGAGGCAACCAGGTCTTTTTGGGGATAGAGGGACTTGAACCCTCACGATTTCTAAAGTCGACGGATTTTCCTCTTACTATAAATTTCATTGTTGTCGATATTGACATGTAGAATGGGACTCTATCTTTATTCTTATCCGATTAATCAATTCTAAAAAAAAAAGATTTATCAGACTATGATGGAGTGAATGATTTGATCAATGAATATTTATTTCATTTTTCAATTTTGATTTTGAATCGATTCACAAAAATTCTTTCATTTTTCATATAAATAGATAGAAAAAAATTATAGAACCGGTTGGAGTCATCATTAATCATTTTTAATCATTTGGCGATAGTATTTCAGTAAGTATACATATGTATATAGGTTTATCTTTCATCCTTTCGGAAGTTTCGATGGAAGGATTCCTTTACGAACACAATGCAGCCAACTCCATTTGTTAGAACAGCTTCCATTGAGTCTCTGCACCTATCCTTTATTTATTCTCGCTTTCTGAAACCTTGTTTGTTTTCATAAAACGGGATTTGGCTCAGGATTGCCCATTTTTAATTCCAGGGTTTCTCTGAATTTGAAAGTTATCACTTGGTAGGTTTCCATACCAAGGCTCAATCCAATTAAGTCCGTAGCGTCTACCAATTTCGCCATATCCCCCTTTTTTTGTGATGTGATTAGGATCACATCATGATGCCGTTTACCCTTTTTTGTTCATTTCCATTTATATTATGCTGGAACCGTTGAATTGATTAGATATCGATTCCTGTATTGAAAAGTGTTTTCTCCGATTTGATTTTGTATCTATCTTCTTTCATCTCTATTGGAGACCATACTTGGTCCAACCAGAAATTCAATATAGATATATACCACATAACATATATCTATTATAATATATTATATATATACATGTCCCAATTTCTATGATTTTCTACCATTTTTAGTGTGCAATTTTGAATACTTGAACGGTCGATTCTTTTTTTTTTTTTTCGTCTTAGGTTTCGCCTTTCCGAATGAAACCCTAGGAATGTTTCATTATGGTCTGGATTGCACTTTTTTCCTCTTATCCTTTTCTTAGGGCAGATCCTAATAAAAAAAAAAAACGACAAAGGGGCAATTTAGTATTATTAATTGAAAATTTCATTAATAGCCATAACTAATCGAATGGATATAATTAATCAATTAATCATTCCGTTAATTTATATATTAATGAATATTAATGAAATTATTTCAAATTATATAAATTCTCTATTTTCGCTTTCAAATAGATATAATAATTAATTAATTATATTAATATATTATACGATTATAATATACAATAAATATACAATAAGATTCTAACTTAATTACTAGATTATATTCCTAACTTTAGGTACAAAATTCTATTTCAAATTCTAAATCTAAATAAATATCTAGAAATAAAAAACCATGTACTAAAATATTTTATTTAGAATTTATATAGTTTTATTTTAATTTTATATAGTAAAATATCAAAAAACAATATTAAAAAATAGTAAAGGAAATATTAAATATGGAATAGTAAAAAAATATTCGTCTCTAATTAAACAAATTAAGATATTTATTATTGATA